TTTATACTAAAATTGGAATTTGCAACAAAACAAACAGATAGAATCTAAATTATAATATAAGATAAATGGAAACGAATTGAAAAATTCTACCTAGAACTTCAGTTTTTTTTTAGGAATATCAAAACAAAAAATAGATTCCTTTTCTACCATTATTATGATATTACATATTCCAATTCGATTGGATACGAGAAAAAAAAAAATGAATTCGGGATTTGCTCTGTTCGATGAGATAAAGATCTAATAATCAGAAACAATATAGAATGGATTTTTTTAGCACTTAACCTTTTCAATTATTCAAAAAAGAATTCGAATTCGCAGAGAAGAGAGATATTTGTACCCATTTTTTTTAGAATTTGAGAATACGATTGGAGTGCGTAAGTAATAAGGATTGTATTTATTAAACATGCGCAGATCTAACTCCACTATATATATATCTATATAGATAACTATATGTCTCTTACTTTATTGTAGTCCTATTCCTTCGGGACAGCACATGCCGTGTTAATTTTTTATTTTCGATTCAATCTATTTAATGAAAAATTGTAAAAAAAAAAGGAAGCACGAGAATTTCTTCAAAATTCCCTTTCTTTAGTATAGGTATTATATACGGATAAGATACCCGATTAGATAATATCTGTGTAACAATTCAAATTTATGTTCTAGGGTTTACACATACTGACAGTTGCTGTTATAATGGAAATGTAGAAGGATTTTTTTTCAATAAAAAAAAGCAATATTGATTGGTTATGTATCAATTTCGATTTTCTTATCTCATTAAGAAAAAACCATTTTAGATTCAAATTCAAGAATCGTTCAGCAATTAAATTAATAGTTAACGGTTGCGATTTGTCCCGAAATTTTTGCTTTTGTGACTGAAGGTGTACGTTTGTTTTTTTCAATAGAAAAGGGCGGAGGAGCTCTTTGAAGAATGGAATGGGATTAAAGAAAACGGAATTTAAGATACAAACACATAAAATAAAAAAAAATAAGTTTAGAACCCCTTTTTTTTGGGGGGTATTCTCATATATTTTTTTTATAGCGTTTTGGCGGCATGGCCGAGTGGTAAGGCGGGGGACTGCAAATCCTTTTTCCCCAGTTCAAATCCGGGTGTCGCCTGATCGACAAGAGAATTGAAATAGTGTATTCCGTTTTGTTGATAGAAAACTTTCATTTTTTTCCAGCAGAAGCAAGCGGGGAAAAGGACTCTTGAGACTTTTTTGATTCTAAATTCTAAGCATCGGGAGGCTTGTTCTCTAAAATGCTGTAAATCTTTTCGTCTCGGATTCAAAGAAAGATTCTAGTAGTGAAAAGGAATCAATAAATCTTGAAATGATGGTATTTTCATTCCACTACTAATGTAGTGTCCGTCTACTGACTACTGGTTCTTGAATTAGATTGGATAGGGATAGGTCGGACAAGGAATCTAATTCCATTTTTAGTTGGGGAAGGGGCGGAAGAAAAACCTTGTATACAGACTCATGTAAAGTATATGAGCGCTTCCCCATTTATTCAATATTAGTTAGATTAGTTAGATTAAATAGCTAATTGGCTTTCTTTTTTTATATTTATTTAATTTTTAATTTAAATTAAATTTAAATAGTTTTTATTTAAATAGTTCTATTTTCATATTTTTTTTTAATATTCTTACTTATTTTTATTAATTAATGTTCTTGTTTAATATATTTAATTATATTTAATATAATATATATATTTTTTTTTTCTAAAAAAATTCATTATTATTATTTATATTCTATTTCCATTCGAATATAAAATAAAATCTTTCTTTTCGTCTGTCTAGTCAAATAATTTTATAGTCAAAGAATTGAATAGGATGTCTTCCGATTGTTTTAGAGAACGAACCGGGAGACGGTAAGGATTAGATCAAATGGAAATAAGAGATGGAAATAAGAATATGAGTATGTAAAGTAATCTGTCTTGATTCTACATTTTTTTTACTTAATGATAATGAAATTACTTAATGGGGGGAAACAAAATAAAACATAGGTCTTATTATTCCTACCTGTTAGTAATATTCATTCCCTTACTACTTCACTATTTCCAAAAATGTCTCCGGATATTTTGTTTATGCTTAATGTTTTGCCATTCTACTAGAAATCCAATTCGAACTTCTTAGATGTTTTAATTGGATTTATTGGATTGTTTTGTCAATGGTGTTAGCCCAGAATCCCTTTTTTGACTCTGTACCAGCGATTCCACTATTATTATATATTATAGTATTATTAGTGAGTAATACAAAAAAATAAAAAAATACAAGAAAAATTAGTGAACAATAATGAAATAATTTCTACATATTGATAGAGATAGGAGACAAAATTTACATGGATATAGTAAGTCTTGCTTGGGCTGCTTTAATGGTAGTTTTTTCATTTTCCCTTTCCCTCGTAGTGTGGGGAAGGAGTGGACTCTAAGGGTACTACTAATTGAGTTAAGGGATCAAAGTATCAATTGTTTTTTTTTTATAACTGGGTTCTGAAATTTTTTAACTATTGAATTTAAGTATTTAATTAATACTAATTAATTGAATTCAAATATATCTGCATTTCGGAATTCTATTGTATTCTAGTAGTGTAATGTATTCTATGGATAATAAATATAGAAATAGAAAATACTCTTTCAATCAAACAAATATTTGAATTATTCCCATGTTCGTATTTTGAAAGTCAAGGGAATACAAATAATAGCAAATTTACTCCCCGAATTCTTATTAAGATTTCTATTTCGATGAACTGGCTCTTACCAAAGTTATATATGGAAAATGAGGAATCGCGTAACCCCCCCACTCCTACTTTATTCTTTTTGTCCCCTCCTTTTCTTTTTTTTTTTTTAAGAGAAAAGTTCTGTTATTAGTTATTAAGCGGATACACAATTTCTATAGGAAACAAAATAGACAAAGGAATTGTCTAACAAGATACCGCACATAATAAGATATTGCCGTTGCTTTAGGCAAATACCATATATATATTAGGTATTTGCCTTCCTGCTTGTTTTATTTTCTTTTTTTTTTTATTTTAGGTTCGAAATTGAATTGATGCTTTATTGAACTCATTTCATATCATGGTTCAAACGTTAAAAATCGGTTGGGTTTTACCACCAATCTTTTCGAAATACGAAAAAGTTTCTCATAGAACCCCCGGATCATCTGTCAACTATTGAATCAATTCTTTCTTCGGAATGCTAAAAAGATTAATTTATTATTTTTTTTTAATATGATATAATACCGGGATTGTGAAAATAATAAGAAATCTAAAAATTCGAATCGGAAGAATAAGAGTTGCTTTTTGATTATTTCAGATTGATTGGAACCAATACAAATCAAATAGATGAAACAAAGAACAAAATTAGGACGCTATGCTATGTACATTACATATATTTAATACATATATGTAATTGAGATTCTATATATATGAAGATATATATGAATATCAAGATACATATTGTAGATTGATCCATATTAAACCTCTATTTTTCTAGAGTAAAACTTTAATATACTACAATAATAGATAGATAGTATAGTAGAAAGAAATAGATTTGATTTATTTCTACCATACTATCCGGATTTCATAGAATTCCGCTGATTGTAGTCCGATCATTTCATTTAAGACTAAGACCCCAAATTGAAATCCTTTTTCATTTTTTTATTCAATCATTGCATTGATAAGAATTAAGAAGTCATGTTGTTTAAGTAAAATTAGTCACTTTGACTTACCGTTTTTACGTAAATTATAAGTAAAAAAGCAGTAGGAACTAGAATGAACAGTGCAGTAGCAATAAATGCGAGAATATTTACTTCCATAATCTCTATGTTTTATTTCTCTTTAATTTTCAATAAATAATTCGGGATTTAATCCCATAGAGATGATAAATCTTTCGCCGGTAAATTCAATGGTATAAATTACATCTTAATGATATCAAATCGGATCAATATCACGAATAACAATATCTGAGCTATCAAATCAATTCATCGTCGAGAATTAAATAGTATAACATAGGAAGATCTTTTATCCATATCAAATTAAAAAATTATATTTCTGATGCAATCCAAAATTCCTTTTCCTTTTTTCTTTTTTTTTTTTAATTTAAGGTTTTTTTTTAGTTTAAGGTAAGGGTTCCGACGAAGAAAGAAAAAAGAGGAATCCCTGTTAGGAATGAGATTTTGTTATTTTTATTCCCTTTCACATACGAAATGAATTGATGTCTTTTTTTATTGGATTTGTATCCATCGGGACTGACGGGGCTCGAACCCGCAGCTTCCGCCTTGACAGGGCGGTGCTCTGACCAATTGAACTACAATCCCAGGGAAAAAAGCGTAAAGCATACATATTATTACGATTTCATTCAAACCATTTCCTTTTCTATTTTAGATTCGAACCGTTGTGCTGTAAATGACAGAGGCGGACTTATTTATATATTCATATCTATATCTATTATTTATATATTGATATCCATATAGATATTATATAGATATGCATTTTATTGAGATTGACACGGATTACGAGTAATCCGTTCGTTATTGCTAAATCGATTGAAAAACGAATCAATGAAAATAAAAAAGACTCTTTTTTATTTATTTACTTTAATTTAATCATTTCCTTAGACTTTATACGGAAAAAAAAGAAATAGCGTTAGGGATGTATCCTATTTCGATTCTTCCGTATCAGAACACATCAGTAATTTCCGGAGAACAACAAATGGGTTATATCATTTCATGGTGGATCGGCAAATTAAATTATTGGGCCGAGCTGGATTTGAACCAGCGTAGACATATTGCCAACGAATTTACAGTCCGTCCCCATTAACCGCTCGGGCATCGACCCAGGAAGAATAAATTTTAGTCTTTATTGATAATCCATGATCAACTTCCTTTCGTAGTACCCTACCCCCAGGGGAAGTCGAATCCCCGCTGCCTCCTTGAAAGAGAGATGTCCTGAACCACTAGACGATGGGGGCATACTTGCCCGACCGCCGTTATACTACGTTCATAGTATGAACAGTTTTTTGAAATTGTCAATATAATGGAATGATATGATTCCATCAAAAGGATCTTTCCATCTTTCATAATTCCATACCATAGAATCTTTTGATTCATCATTTAGATTTCGAAATTGTTCATTCCAATCATCTATAATTAAAAAAAAAATAGAAAAAAGATAAGTAACGGGAAAGAAAGCAAAAGAAAGATAGGATCCTTTCAGGGAATGATTGGTTTGCTGGAAAGGACGAGGTGTTAAAACTTCATTTCTTTCACTTTCATTCATTGTTAAGATTAGGTAGGTATATTTCTATCTCACACTAAGCCGGCAAATAAGAAAACGATAATCAATCTGGAAATCGGGTAGATAGTGATCAACAAGTTATTGAAAATGATTTTTTCAATAAGAATTTGGTTGAGGGACAGGACAAATTGAATCCATTTATCAATCATTCGATGAAATATTTGAATTGGTGGGTACATGGATCAATGAAATGAATTTCGTGTTATGATGAGGATGACTTCCATTCGAATCGGTTTTGAAATAATTCATTCCATTGATATTGATCAAATCCAATCTCAATAAACTATTTTTTTTAACTATACTCTATTCACTAGGTAAATCCAATTTCTTGTTCCTTAATGAGTCGCTATAAAATCTATCTATGTACATATATTCTAATCCTATCTTATCTATCTAATATAAGTATATGCAGTAACAAATATATATACTAGACTCATAGTGGCTAATTTCTTATTCAGGAATTGAATCAAACGGGGCCCTTTTAACTCAGTGGTAGAGTAACGCCATGGTAAGGCGTAAGTCATCGGTTCAAATCCGATAAGGGGCTTTTTACTTCTTTTTTTTTTTCCGAAAACGCCAGCAGTAGTATTCATATTTGAAGGAAGAATAGAGATATTGTTGATATTTGTACTAAGTTTATATTTGTAATAAAATAATATATATATATAAACTAAGGAATCGTAGAATTCCATTTTATAATGAATTCGAATATAGTAAATAAAGTAATTATAGTTAGAAAGTGGAACAGAACATTATTATCATTATTATTTTTTTTTTAATGAATAATGATATCTGCTTTAATTGTTAGATATTCCTATTTTCTATTATTCCAATCAAATTATAAAAATTGGAAAGATTATAAATAAAGTAAGTGGACCTAACCCATTGAATCATAACTATATCTACTATTCTGATATTCAAATTCGCTAGAGATGGAATTCGAACAGTAGATCGTTTTTTATTTTGTTTTTAATACTTCTTTGGTTTGGAATTCGTAAGAATCTGTCGATATTTCCGATGAAATCTTCTTTTCTTGTTCCTAGAGGTTCTATAGGAAGAAATTGCTATTCCCTTCCTCCACGCGGAGGGGCTTATTCCAAGTTCCAACATACAATTTTTTTTTTAACATCTTTTTTTATTTATATTTCCGAACACAAGAAAAGATCCATTTTCATTTGTATTATTTCTATAAGATTTGTATTATTTCTATAAGATATAATATATCTATAGAAAAATAAAAAAAATCCATCAAATCATGGCTTCGCGTATCCAAAATTTTCTTTTCATATCGATGCATACGATATTTTTCCGGCAATTAATGGATGCGAGAAAGAGACTTTCAATTACAGTCTCTTATTATTAAAAAAATTCAATAGAATATTTAAAAATCTGACAGATAGATAAAAAGAAAAAAATAAATAGAAAAATATTCGAATTTCTTACCTCGATCTGCAAAAAAGTATACTTTGGAGTTTTTTTTAATCGGAAAGAAAGGGAAATAGAACAAAGAAGACAATAAAAGAAAAAAATGTAAAAAGTAAGAAAATATATGATCCTGTCGTACTTTCCTAGACATAGAAATTCGAAGAATATATAAAACTATTCATTTTTTCACGAACAATATTCAAGAATAAGATTCTTGGAGGAAAGGAGTATGTCTGGGGATCCGCTGGTAGCGAGAGCGAGAAAAGGGATCATTTTTTTCTTGAACAGTTCTTTCAAAAATTTATCTATCGGATTTATGAGTCATAAGACAATTCATGATTTATGACTTAGGGGATTTTTAAGAATAGAAAGCAATAACTGAATTGAGTTCATGGATTTGACCTAGGTATCAATAGACCAATAAATTATTTTAATATTCGAAACCCATTAGAAAAGAAGGGTCAGTCTACGAGAAAAAAAATCATATATAAATGATAAAAGCCTCGAAGGTCCCATCCCCGAAAATGCTATGAGGTGTTTGGAAATGGTTGAAGTAGTTGAATAGGAGGATCATTATGACTATAGCTCTTGGTAAATTTACCAAAGATGAAAATGATTTATTTGATATTATGGATGACTGGTTACGGAGGGACCGTTTCGTTTTTGTGGGTTGGTCCGGTCTATTGCTCTTTCCTTGCGCTTATTTTGCCGTGGGGGGTTGGTTCACAGGTACAACCTTTGTAACTTCATGGTATACTCATGGATTGGCAAGTTCCTATTT